CTTATAAAGATCGTATTGATTCTTATCAAAAAAAGACAGGATTAACCGAGGCTGTTCAAACAGGCATAGGCCAACTAAACGGCATTCCCGTAGCAATTGGGGTTATGGATTTTCAGTTTATGGGGGGTAGTATGGGATCCGTAGTCGGAGAGAAAATCACCCGTTTGATTGAACACGCTGCCAATCAAATTTTACCTCTTATTATAGTGTGTGCTTCTGGGGGGGCGCGCATGCAGGAAGGAAGTTTGAGCTTGATGCAAATGGCTAAAATATCGTCTGTTTTATATGATTATCAATTAAATAAAAAATTATTTTATGTATCAATCCTTACATCTCCGACAACTGGTGGAGTGACAGCTAGTTTTGGTATGTTGGGGGATATCATTATTGCCGAACCCAATGCCTACATTGCATTTGCAGGTAAAAGAGTAATTGAACAAACATTGAATAAAACAGTACCTGAAGGTTCACAAGCAGCTGAATACTTATTCGAGAAGGGTTTATTCGACCTAATTGTACCACGTAATCTTTTAAAAAGCGTTCTGAGTGAGTTATTTAAGCTCCACGCCTTTTGAATCAAAAGTCAAGCAAAATCAAGTAGAGCACTAAGTTCAATTATTTTATTTGTGTTTGTAGCAAAAAAGTAGTTAGTTTATTGGAATCAAAGTAAATAAGATAATAATGGCGTTTTCTTTGGTGATAGAAGATCTAATTGTAGAAAGAATCAAAACTAAAGTTGAGGATAACTCTTTTTTTGACCTATATTCCTGATTACGAATCAAGAAGCCTTTATCACCAAGCGTGAGTTCTTGCTTTCGTGAAATTAGGAAAATAAAACGAATTTCTTCTTGTCTTAGGTATATAATTTGAAATTGAAATATAGAAAATAGAGTTTTGTATCTTTCTCTATCTCCCGAAAAACCATTTTAGCTAAAAATTCATGTTGGGTCGGATTCGAACGAATCTGTCGATAATCTGTAAAAAACCCTTTTTCTTATTATACGTACTCAGTTAGATTTAGATATATAGATACTTAGATCTATACTAAGAATTTCAAATTCTTCAAATTCTATTAATAATAAATATTATCTAATTAGAATTCAAATTCTTAATTTAATTATAATTATTACAAGATATCTTTATTTATATAATAACATAATAACAGATACAAATAGTAAATCGAGGTACCCCTTCTATGAACAATTTGAACCTTCCATCTATTTTTGTGCCGTTAGTAGGCCTAGTCTTTCCGGCAATTGCAATGGCTTCTTTATTTCTTCATGTTCAAAAAAACAAGATTGTTTAGATCCGCTGGGCCCCAATCTCATCCATTTTTTTTGAAAACGTGGACTTGTATCAGAACACGGATATCTATTTATTGGAATATAGTATAACATGTGATTTCCACCAAACATAAAGGAAAAAACTCTTATGCCTGCAGAAACATGATATATGGATATATCAATTCTAGCAATTTTCAAATAGATCAGGATCGCTGGATGGCTGAAATGTAGTCGGTGAATCTCTATGTATATCGATATGTATAGTGGGATCGTATTAAATAAAGAGTATGTTATTATTTTAGATTTAACCAATTTGATGAATTACTCCTAAAGGTTGACATCAAACTAGTGCTAGTTCACCTCAAACTAGTGCTAGTTGATGAGAGTTACTTCGGAAACAAAAAAGTAAAGTCAAATTTCTCTGGGGTATTATCTCAATTCCAATAAAATGCAATCGGGTAAAGTATGACTTGGCGATCAGAACATATATGGATAGAACTTATAACGGGGTCTCGAAAAATAAGTAATTTATGCTGGGCCTTTATCCTTTTTTTAGGTTCATTAGGCTTCTTATTAGTTGGAACTTCCAGTTATCTTGGTAGAAATTTGATATCTTTTTTTCCGCCTCAGCAAATCATTTTTTTTCCACAAGGAATCGTGATGTCTTTCTACGGAATTGCGGGTCTCTTTATTAGCTCTTATTTGTGGTGCACAATTTCCTGGAATGTAGGTAGTGGTTATGATCGATTCGATAGAAAGGAAGGAATAGTCTGTATTTTTCGTTGGGGATTTCCGGGCAAAAATCGTCGCATATTCCTCCGATTCCTTATAAAAGATATTCAGTCCGTTAGAATAGAAGTTAAAGAGGGTATTTATGCTCGTCGTGTTCTTTATATGGACATCCGAGGCCAGGGGTCCATTCCCTTGACCCGTACTGATGAGAATTTGACTCCACGAGAAATTGAACAAAAGGCTGCTGAATTAGCCTATTTCTTGCGTGTACCAATTGAAGTATTTTGAGAAATTAAGAATCAGAACGTTCATTCAATTAAAGAAAACGTATATAAACATAAAACGAAACTCTTTTTATGGTCTTTATGCGTATGCAAACCCACGCAATTCAATAACAAATAAAAAATCGAAATAATAGATTCATCTCAGATGGCAAATCATTTCGAAATCAAGAAATTTTTTTGAGGTCAATATTTGTTGGAATTGACATTTTAGATCCAGATAGATCGTATCTTGTAAATTCGAAATTCTTTCTTTTGTATTCTTTAATGACCAACAATTTAATTTCTTAATTAAATAATGAGACCTCGCCAATTTATCCCTTGCCAGTCATTTTTTTTTATCATCGTAATATCTTTCCCTCAATTATTCTATTTTGGATATTTTGATAGCAAAGGAGTTCTTTCGTCTCAAAATATGAATAATATTCATTACTTAAAGTGGTTCTTTCGATCATTCATCGAAAGGAGACACTTGATTTCGAATTTGACACCAATTGAGATATCAGGAAACAATATTCTTAATTTCTTCATTCGAAGTGAATTCTTAGCCTATTTCTGTATTCTTTCTAGATTCAAAGAATAACCACAAAATCACAAAGAAAATAGATTCATAAGTTCGATACCTTGTATAAAACTCATGTGTGTAAGAAATATTCGATCGCATAGAGTGTACGAATGGGTTGATTAACAATTCACAGATGAAAAAATGGCAAAAAAGAAAGCATTCACTCCTATTTTCTATCTTGCATCTATAGTATTCTTGCCCTGGTGGATTTCTTTCTCAGTTAATAAATGTCTGGAATCTTGGGTTACTAATTGGTGGAATACTGGGCAATACGAAATTTTGGGGAATAATATTCAAGAAAAGAGTCTTCTAGAAAAATTCATAGAATTAGAGGAACTCCTCTTCTTGGACGAAATGATCAAGGAATACTCGGAAACACATCTCGAAGAGTTTGGGATAGGAATCCATAAAGAAACGATCCAATTAATCAAGATACAAAATGAGAATCGTATCCATACGATTTTGCACTTCTCGACAAATATCATCTGTTTTATTATTCTAAGCGGGTATTCAATTTTGGGTAATAAAAAACTTGTTATTCTTAACTCTTGGGCTCAGGAATTCCTATATAACTTAAGTGACACAGTAAAAGCTTTTTCTATTCTTTTATTAACTGATTTATGTATCGGATTCCATTCACCCCACGGTTGGGAATTACTGATTGGCTCTATCTATAAAGATTTTGGATTTGTTCATAATGATCAAATTATAGCTGGTCTTGTTTCCACCTTTCCAGTCATTCTCGATACAATTTTTAAATATTGGATTTTCCGTTATTTAAATCGTCTGTCTCCGTCACTTGTAGTTATTTATTATTCAATGAATGACTGATAAAGGATCCATTGATATTAATCTAATCCAATTAGAATGCTTGGTACTTTGTAGTTGTACATAAGCAAAGTATTGAAAATCGTATTTACTATTTCCATTTCTAACCATCGGGAAGATTCATCTTAGATTATTCCAGCAAATAGCAGAATCGTGGCTAGGGAACTATACTAGCGACCTACCCAATTTATTGTAGAAATTTTCGCGATCAATGATTGGACCATGCAAACTAGAAATGCTTTTTCTTGGCTAAAGAAACAGATTACTCGATCTATTTCCGTATCGCTCATGATATATATCTTAACTCGGACATCCATTTCAAGTGCATATCCCATTTTTGCACAGCAGGGTTATGAAAATCCACGAGAAGCGACTGGGCGTATTGTATGTGCCAATTGCCATTTAGCTAATAAGCCCGTGGAGATTGAGGTTCCACAAGCGGTACTTCCTGATACTGTATTTGAAGCAGTTGTTCGAATTCCTTATGATATGCAACTGAAACAGGTTCTTGCTAATGGTAAAAAGGGGGGGTTGAACGTGGGGGCTGTTCTTATTTTACCGGAGGGGTTTGAATTGGCTCCTCCCGATCGTATTTCTCCCGAGATGAAAGAAAAGATTGGCAATTTGTCTTTTCAGAGCTATCGCCCCAATAAAAAAAATATTCTTGTGGTAGGCCCTGTCCCTGGTAAAAAATATAGTGAAATAACCTTCCCTATTCTTTCCCCGGACCCTGCTACTAAGAAGGATGTTCACTTCTTAAAATATCCTATATACGTAGGCGGGAACAGGGGAAGGGGTCAGATTTATCCCGACGGCAGCAAGAGTAACAATACAGTTTATAATGCTACAGCAGCAGGTATAGTAAGCAAAATCATACGAAAAGAAAAAGGTGGATATGAGATAACCATAACGGATGCGTCGGAGGGACGTCAAGTGGTTGATATTATCCCTCCCGGACCAGAACTTCTTGTTTCCGAGGGCGAATCTATCAAATTTGATCAACCATTAACGAGTAATCCTAATGTAGGCGGATTTGGTCAGGGAGATGCAGAAATAGTACTTCAAGATCCATTACGTGTCCAAGGACTTTTGTTCTTCTTGGCATCTGTTATTTTGGCACAAATCTTTTTGGTTCTTAAAAAGAAACAGTTCGAGAAGGTTCAATTGGCCGAAATGAATTTCTAGATTCGCAGATTGATCGATATAAAGTTCGTAAAAAGAACCAAATTCTTGTTGGCGATTATTTTATGATCAAAAAAATTAAATTATGAAAATCCTTTGTCTTATTTATACTCTTCTTCAAAATCTACA